ATCTGCAATTGCCTGAATCTCAAGACGTTCTTCGAACCAATCATAGATTTTATTGAGATAGGTAAACCGAGGAGACCCCCCCCGAGAACCGTATATGAAAATTTCATTTCGTACGGCTCAAACAGAAACACCCCAATACTAGTTCTAACGGATGTGTGGAATAGAAAGTTTTTAATTTCTTAATTCTATTTTTCTGAAGATATGAAAGAATAAAAACCCGAAAACTATTCCTTGTGGTTATAATGCCAAAAAATCAAGTCAGCTCATTCGTCTCTATATTGATCGTTATAGGCCTCTTGAATCTTCTATTTACCTATTTTGTTTGTTGTTATTTATGTGTAATGTGGCTTTACTGCTGTTTTTTTTTTTATTGTTGATAGGAATTCTCTTGTTAAGACCCTATGAATCGATTAAAACCCCAGATTCATACTAGAACCACGATGATTCAATAAAACCTCCTCAAACTAAGTCCCAAAATTCCCTGAGTAAGAACCGTTGGATCATCACTTATTCAATGACTAGATATAATGACTAAAAATCCAAAGAAATCTTTGTCCTTTGATCAAAATAAGCATAAACGGAAGTTTGAAAGAATAAAAATCTTTCTATTTATAACTTCTAACTCTTTGAAAAATTTTTTGGAGTCCGGCCGCGAGGTCTGACTATTAAGTATGAATCATAGTTCTAATACTTTGTAATCTATGTAATCCATTTTATATATTCCGTGCTCCAGATACTAAAATGAATATCCGACGAAGTAAAACCATCTCTATCAAGATGACAGACCCATTTTCTGTACTAGCCATAGGATCAATTATACCAAGTCACACACTCATATTCCGGAAATACAGAAAAAAAGAAATTCCACGGTCGAACTACCAAAATAGAATGGGATAAAAATAAGAAAACTAAATGCTTCACTTTGTATTGAACTTCACTTTGTATTGAAAAAGCTAGTTAATGGTTCTTGTGAATCTAATTCATTGAAATTCCATCCAATAAAATGGAAGAATTATAAATCTCCAAAATAATAGATAGAAATACTGCAAATAGAGCCATTGCGAGACCCATCAAAGGAGTAGTTCCCCAACCAGGAGCTACTTTACCATATTCTGAATTCAATGGTTTCAATAAACTTCCGGCATTAGTTCGTTTTGGGCGGCCAGATCTAGAACTACCCTCAACGGTTTGTGTAGCCATAATATTTTATTTTCATTAAGATCTGTTGACTTTGTATACCATTCCGTTGTAAATAAATGATCTTATCATAGATCCATTGTGGTCTTAAAACTATATAATGTCTTAAAACTATATAATAATGGAAACAGCAACCCTAGTTGCCATCTTTTTATCTGGTTTACTTGTAAGTTTTACTGGGTACGCCTTATATACTGCGTTTGGGCAACCCTCTCAACAACTAAGAGATCCATTCGAGGAACACGGGGACTAGTTGAAGTAATGATCCTCCCACTAGTGGGAGGATCATTACTTTCAATTGAGATAATGCAAAATTATTTCACCTTTTTACTTTTTAGTTGGAACTTTAGGCGGTTCGCGAAAAAAGATAGCGAAAAAAATTATTCCTAGAGTTGAGACTAAAAGGAATGTATAAACCAATGCTTCCATAGATTCAATCGTGATTTACAATTATAGCTTCCATACCTGTTTATTTGGGATCGTCTCCCGGATAAAGATAAAGAAAGAACAAAAGTCAAAGAAAAGGCAGAGAGTCAAATGTCAAATCAAGATTTATCCGGTACCCCAACCCTATAGTCAGTCAAATAAACTAAAAACAAAAGGTAACAAAGCAATATTGTATCAAACTACCTGTCTTCTTGTAGTTGGATCTCCAAGTTTTTGGAATGCTCCAAACTCCACTTGAGCATCTAAATCTGGATCAATACCAGCAAAAACATCTCTAAACAGGGTTCTAGCACCATGCCAAATGTGTCCGAAGAAGAAGAGCAAAGCAAACGAAGCATGCCCAAAGGTAAACCAACCCCTTGGACTGCTACGAAAAACACCATCGGATTTCAAAGTAGCACGATCTAATTCAAAAATTTCACCCAATTGAGCACGTCTAGCATATTTTTTCACAGTAGCGGGATCGCTATAACTGACTCCGTTAAGTTCGCCGCCATAGAACTCAACAGTTACACCTACTTGTTCGACACTATATTTTGATTCTGCCCTTCTAAAAGGAACATCCGCTCTAACAATTCCGTCCCCGTCGACCAAAACAACTGGAAATGTTTCAAAAAACGTCGGCATACGACGTACAAAAAGTTCACGCCCCTCTTTATCTCTAAAGATAGGATGTCCTAACCACCCAACGGCTATTCCATCCCCGTTGTCCATGGAGCCCGCTCTGAATAATCCACCTTTTGCCGGATTATTGCCGATGTAATCATAAAAAGCCAGTTTTTCAGGAATTTTAGACCAAGCTTCGGATAAACTTTGATTTTCGGCTAAGCCAGCACCAATTCTTCGATATATTTCTTGTTGGAAGTATCCTTGATCCCATTGATAGCGCGTGGGACCAAACAATTCAATCGGGGTAGTTGCTGAACCATACCACATAGTTCCAGCAACTACAAAAGCTGCAAAAAAGACAGCGGCAATACTACTGGAAAGGACGGTTTCAATATTTCCCATACGTAATCCTTTGTATAGACGTTGGGGTGGACGAACACTAAGATGGAATAGACCTGCCAATATGCCTAAGGTCCCTGCTGCAATATGATGAGAAGCTATTCCTCCCGGAACAAAAGGATCAAAACCCTCCACACCCCACGCTGGATTTACGGCTTGTACCCTTCCGGTTAGTCCATAAGGATCGGACACCCATATTCCAGGACCATACAATCCTGTTACATGAAATGCACCAAAACCAAAGCAAGCCACCCCTGAGAGAAATAAATGAATTCCAAAGATCTTAGGCAAATCCAAAGAGGGTTTTCCTGTACGTTCATCAGTAAATATTTCTAGATCCCAATACACCCAATGCCAGATAGCTGCCAAAAAACACAAGCCAGAAAACACAATATGTGCCCCGGCCACACCTTCGTAACTCCAAATACCCGGATTCGTTACAGTCCCCCCTGTAATACTCCAACCGCCCCATGAATTCGTTATTCCTAAACGAGTCATGAAGGGTATAACGAACATACCCTGTCTCCACATTGGATCAAGAACAGGGTCAGAGGGATCAAAAACGGCTAATTCGTATAGAGCCATCGAACCGGCCCAACCAGCAACCAGAGCTGTATGCATTATATGGACAGAAATCAAACGACCGGGATCATTCAATACGACGGTATGAACACGATACCAAGGCAAACCCATGGAAATACCCCTTTATCAATGAAAAATAGACACAATGTAACTTTATTGCATTGGAGAAAACTATGCTATGGACCCCTTTTTTAGGGGATTCTCTTGGGGAAAGGATTAATATTTGTTTGATGCTTTTCGTAATAATTACTTTTAGTAATAACGAAACTATTTTGTTCGTAGGAACAAAAAGAAGCAGATCTATTCTACACCCGATAAGTACCAATACGCAATGGTAAGGGGGTTGGTACCATTTTATATGAGTGAATATATATATATTTGTTCATCATTCAAAGGACTTATTTGTAAGAATTTTCCTTTATTCATTTTGTCTTTTTTTTTTATGAACTTAGTCAATCTAGGGATAAAATAGGAAAAATAGGATATAAAATCAATAGTATTATATTAGGCCACTAAACCCACAGTTACGCTTTCACATCAAAGTGAGATATAGTACTTCAATTTTCTTTTATTTAATGCCTATTGGTGTTCCAAGAGTACCTTTTCGAAGTCCTGGAGAGGAAGACGCATTGTGGATTGACGTATAGTGCGACTTGTCAGATATATTGGGCATATGGTATTTCCCCGTTCTCTTCCCCGATCGAGATATCCCCTCTTTCGCCCAAGAAAGATTGATTCAATTATCAAAAATTTGGAGCGTGAAGTGCAATTAGATCCATTTTTTAGGGAGGGTATACGGATTAATATTATCAATTAGAATAATTTATGGTTGGCTTGGTTAGACCAATCAAATGAAGTATCCAGGCTCCGTTTATAAAGAAAATCAATTGGTAATAAATATATTTAGGATTACGACTTAATAGCATATTTTTGTTATTTCTATTTATTTATATATTTCTAAATAGAAATACTAATCGCAAACTATTAATCAATCGAGTAATATGATGAATGCGTTGAATATTTGTTGGAAGACGTGAAATAAATTGAAAAATAAAGGGGGAAGTCGTAGAAAAAGGACGTGGTATTGGGGCATTTGTCCTATATGTGCAAATCCAAATCGGGCGGATCTTTACTCGGAGTAGAGCATAAACCTAAAAAAATTTAAGAAGTCCAGTCAGCAACAAGAAAATTCCATCGCGATTTAGATTGTATCTCGATGAAACAATACATCAATGAGAAGTTAGTCAGATAAGTTTAGTCATTTTTTTTTAGATAAACAGGACAAAACTCATCTTTCTTGAAAAATGAAAGAAAAGTCCCTTTTTACTAAGTTAAAAAACCTGTTATGAAAAAAAAGCTAGAATCTACACATTGATTCCTCTTTTTCATTATTTTTGTTGAACCGTATGCATCAAAAGGTGCATGTACGGTTTCTAAGGGATACTATTTTATCCCAATCAACCGACTTTATCGAGAAAGATTACTTTTTTTAGGCCAGGGGGTTGATAGCGAGATCTCGAATCAACTTATTGGTCTTATGGTATATCTCAGCATAGAGGATGATACCAAAGATCTTTATTTGTTTATAAACTCTCCTGGCGGATGGGTAATACCCGGAGTAGCTATTTATGATACTATGCAATTTGTGCGACCAGATATACAGACAGTATGCATGGGATTAGCCGCTTCGATGGGATCTTTTATTCTTGTCGGAGGGGAAATTACCAAACGTCTAGCATTCCCTCACGCTCGGCGCCAATGAGTTTTTTATTTGATTTGAGAGAAAAAAGAAAACTATGCCTTCACACTATATGAAATATTAATATTAAGTAATAATAGCATGGCACTTCGAATTCGATATGAGAAATCTTTTTAAAACCCTTAGATTATGTATCGAAAGAGTAGTATGAGATAAAAGGTATTTTCGATTTTAGCCAATCTATCGGGAGGCCTATTTCAGCGTCACAAACTTTTTTATTTTCACACCAGGGGCTCTTAATCTTAACAATATTTATGTTATGAAAGAAAAAAAATATTTTTTTATTTGAAAATAAAAAAAAAAAAAGAAACTTTGGGATTGCTAAATAACAGACGAAATAAATATATAAAGCAACGGAACCATCATAATATTTTTATAGTATTTTTGAACTACTACAAAAGGAAGGGTGGTTATTGGATCATTTACCAACCTGAGTCTGATAGACTCTATAATTTATTTTATATTTCTTCGATGTAAGTAAGGTATAAGGTAAAGGTAAAAAAAGTAAATTCCATTATAGAGCCGTATGCAATGCGCAAAAGATGCCTGTACGGTTGTTCAATTATATCTTTTTTTTATTATTCTTTATCTCCTCACCTTTCACTTTCATCATGCGAGATAGAATAAACATTTTTATGTTATATCAGTATATCATCAGGGTAATGATCCATCAACCTGCTAGTTCTTTTTATGAGGCACAGACGGGAGAATTTATCCTGGAAGCGGAAGAACTACTGAAGCTACGCGAAACCATCACAAGGGTTTATGCACAAAGGACAGGCAAACCCTTATGGGTTGTATCCGAAGACATGGAAAGAGATGTTTTTATGTCAGCAACAGAAGCCCAAGCTCATGGAATTGTTGATCTTGTAGCGACTGAATAACAAAGAAAAAGAACAAGGATTTCACACGAATTCGTGATTGGGGATTTTCTTTTCTTACCGGATTTAATATTCTATTTATTAACCAAATTTCTTAATATCGAAATTCAAAATATAGAAAAAAAGAATTCCTAAGCATCCGGTTAAGGTCGATCTAAACCAGCCCATTATATATATGATTCAACATGCCAACAATTAAACAACTTATTAGAAACACAAGACAGCCAATCAGAAATGTCACGAAATCCCCCGCTCTTGGAGGATGTCCTCAGCGACGAGGAACATGTACTAGGGTGTATGTGCGACTCGTTCAGACCATGGACTAGGTCAAAAGAAAGAAAACTATTGATCCAGTATCACCGATCCGTACCTGTGAGTAGGATAGAATGGACGAACTCCATCGAATATTCAATATCTTAAAAAAAAAAGATCTATCCTTCGATTGGGGTATCAAATGTATGGTTTCCGTTGGTGCAAATCCAATCAGCTCCATTTTTAATTTAAGATGAGAAAGAATTCCCCATTGATATCAAATGGTATTCATTAAGCAGGGGAAATCTTATTTAAAAGTTTAGGCCTTATTCTTGCAAGAACGGACTAACAGGGTCAGCTACTCAGCTAATCTTCATAATTAAATACCGTTACTGTATAAGTAGATCTCGTTGTGAAAGACCTAGTACTAGATAATTATGGGTAGAGCCAAAGAGTGTGAACTATACAAGTTAACAATAACATTGATTAAATGAGGGAAGGGCTCCGGTGTATAGAGAGGACCTCGCCGTTTAAGAAGTAACCATAGAAACGATGGAACCCACTATAATCCATTTATATTTATTACTTTTACTTTTTTATTTACTTTGTGTTTTACTTAATATCAATACAATTTTTATTTTAGAGGGGAAATGCCTAGAAAAAAATAGTGGTCGGGAAGGTTAAAGTAGCAAAAGCCATTGGAATTTTTATTTTATACATTGGAAGAATCCGTTTTGTTATTAATAGACTAGGACACGGGAAGGGAATAACTGAAAGAAAGTAAATCAATTAGTTATTCATCAAAGTTTCATTTATTCAATGACCAGAATTAAACGAGGGTATATAGCTCGAAGACGTAGAACAAAAATTCGTGTATTTGCATCAACTTTTCGAGGGGCTCATTCAAGACTTACGCGGACTATTACTCAACAGAAAATAAGAGCTTTGGTTTCGGCTCATCGGGATAGAGGTAGACAAAAGAGAGATTTTCGTCGTTTGTGGATCACTCGTATAAATGCAGTAATTAGAGACAACAAAGTATACTTTAGTTATAGTAAATTAATACACAATCTGTACAAGAAACAGTTACTTCTTAATCGTAAAATACTTGCACAAATAGCTATATTAAATAGGAGTTGTCTTTATATGATTTCCAATGAGATCATAAAATAAAGAGAGTGGAAGGAATCCGTTGGAATGGTTTAAATGGAGTTCCCTGTAAAATGAACTCTGGGAAGGTAGAGTAGAAATTAGTATAATAAAATATGAAAAAGTCGTCAAAATGAAAATGAAGAAACACGTTCAATAAAAAATATTTCTCCTTCTTCCCCAATTTTTTTTTTGTCGAACGACAATTAAATATGGATTTCCTATTTTTAGAAAAAAAAGCGTCAATCCGCATTTGAGTTTGGATTGGAATTTTTATTTGATTCAATTCAAGAGTCAGCCTATTTTTTTTCTGGTTCTAAGACCAGTAGTTCTAGCGGTTGACTCGCTTCTTTCAAATTGTTTCTCATTATTAAGAAAAGGTAACGGAGATAAAATACGAGCTTGTTTTATAGCAATAGTAATTAATCGTTGTTGTTTTAAGGTCAATCGATTCACCCGTCTAGATAATATTTTTCCTTGTTCGCTAATAAATCGACTAATTAAACTCATGTTTCTATAATCAATTCGATCCCCCGATTGGATCGGAGGCAAACGCCTACGAAAAGATCGCTTGGATTTAAGAAAGATTCGCTTGGATTTATCCATGGTTTGTTTATTCCTTATCCTAAAGATCCTATTTCTTAATTCTCTATCACGGTTGATCCGATCGAAATAGGATTTGGTTTGTTTATATTTAAATCAATGGATATTAGATATATCTAATATGTCATTTTTCATCTTCCTTGTAACGGAAGACTGATACACGAGGGCCGCTTAGATCTATTTCTTTATCTCCCCGTGAATCGTATGTTTGTAACAACAGGGACAGAATTTTCTCAATTCCAATCGACTAGGCGTATTATGTCGATTCTTTTGAGTAATATATCTAGAAATGCCCATTGATTCCTTATTAACACGATTTCGAACACAACTGGTACATTCCAAAATCACCGTTACTCGGACATCTTTACCCTTGGCCATGAGCCTCCTTTGATTTTTAATTCATTCAATCAATTCTTAAATTTTCCGATCCGAAACGAGGAAGAAGAAAGGAAAAAAAAAGAAACGGGTAACTCGAAATCTAATTATGAAAGAAAGATTTCGTTGCAATAAATCAATATAAATGAATATAGTAATAATAACAATATATTAATAATAAGTAATTACTAGATTTATAATTTAAAATTGCCGTACAGCATTTAATTTTCATTTAAGTATCTTGTATGATATTATTGCCCCAACCACCACATTTCACTCTATTTTTTTATTTTTTATTAATTTCATTTAAAGTTAAACCCGGCCTGAGTTACTAGTTTCACCGAGGAGGAATCCCTTTATTTGTTTTTCTAACGTATATTCTAAAAAAAAAAGGGGGAAGGGATTAGTTACAGATATTTGATTGTATCTCTAATCCTCTTCCCCCCCTCCCATATCAATAACTAGAATGAAAAAAAGGGGAATATCAACGCATCCGGAAAAAAACGATTGATCTCTATCAATAAACCTGCTAAAGACCCGAACCAGAGGGTACTTACTACCGGTGCCACGGAGAGATATGTTTTTAGATCTCGCATTTTTAATTCTCCTCTTTCTTTATTATTTTTAATACATAATGGTAATACATATATACCCAGATGTGTATATGTACTTAATGATGGTAATACATATATACCCAGATGTGTATATGTACTTAATGACCGACGGCTTGTATTTGTACGCGGAAGTCCTAATTCAAGTTGAAATGTACAACTTGAAATGTGCAAAATAGATATTACTTTTCTTAATCTTAAAAGAAACAAATACGCCCCTTTATGCCAGAAATTCTCGAAAAATATTCATTTTTTTACGGGTCTCATATTTATTTCATACTTTATATAATAGAAGTCTTTTACTATTTTAAATATAATTATATTATTATATGAGACCAAAAAGGAGAAATGACAAGATATTTGTGTATATCAATGGAGGAAATAAAGATATGGAAAACAAAGAAGGGATTCTATACAATGACATTGTAAACCAATTGAAAGGGATGTAGCGCAGCTTGGTAGCGCGTTTGTTTTGGGTACAAAATGTCACGGGTTCAAATCCTGTCATCCCTACCTATTACTTATCTTCTGAACAGTAACAGGGGATCAATTGAGATCGATTAAAAGAAAATTGGACATACACAAAAAATCTTTCATTTTATATTATAGTATATATGCAAGACGGATTGGGGAAATATTCATTGTGATACTAAAGCGCTCTTAGTTCAGTTCGGTAGAACGTGGGTCTCCAAAACCCGATGTCGTAGGTTCAAATCCTACAGAGCGTGATTCTTTGTTCTTGTTAGTCGCGCTAAGTCGAAAATTACCATCGAAATAATTAAACCAATCCAAATTTGACCTCCCGCGAATTAAAGGAAGTGGGAGGTCAATCAAAAAAAGGATGTTAATTAATCAAAGTTCCAACTGATCACCACGTCTGTATTGTAAATATGCAGTTACGAATAATCCAGCCAAAGTAATAGGAATTAGACCCAATACGATTCCAAATAGAAAAACTTCAATCATTTCAATTTGTTTGAGAGGGGAAGGTGGAGGTAATATCTATCCTTAAATAGTAATCCGTATTGACTATAAATCTCAATGACCAAGAATTCTAAATTGATACGGTAAGGAACTATAGAATATATGAACTCTCACAGATAGGTTTTTTTAATTGTTCATTTAATTAATTAATT